GCCGACTGGAGAAAGGGAATAAATAAATCAATCAAATTCCGGGAGGCTTCATGAAGTGCTTCTTTAGGAGTTAAACCTCCATTTGTCCATATTTCTAGAAAAAGGATCTCTTGTTTTTCATTTCCATTTCCATAAGAATGAATACTATGATTCGCGTTTCGAACAGGCATGAATATAGCATCTATAGGATAACTTCCGTCTTGAAAGTTATTTGGTGTTTTTATATTATATCCTCGATTCCTTTCAATCTGTAATCCAATACAAAAATCAGTTGGTTCCGTTAGGTTAGCTATATGCTGCGTATTATCAACGATTTCCACAGAAGGTGGTAAGAGGATGTCTTGAGCAGTTACATATCCAGGACCTTTGACACAAATAAGCGCGTCACGAGTTCCATATAGATTACTTCTCAATACAATTTCTTTCAAATTCATTAAAATTTCATGTACCGATTCTTGAATACCTACTATGGTAGAATATTCATGCGGGATTTTCTCAGATTTTGCGCGTGTAATACATGTTCCTTCGATTTCTCCAAGCAAAGCTCTTCGCATCGCAATGCCTATTGTGTCGGCTTGACCTTTCATAAGTGGAGACAGAATAAAGCGTCCATAATAAAGACGCTTACTGTCTGCTCTTGATTCAACACATTTCCACTGTAGTGTCCGAGTAGATACTTTTAATTTCTCTCGAACCATAGTAATATTATTTGTCAGATTTTTGAGTCATTTATTTCTCTTGAAATCTCTTCAATGTTTATTTCTACACTCGCCTTTTTTTAGGGGGTCTGCAGCCATTATGTGGCATAGGGGTTACATCCCTTACGAAACTTAAAAGTATACCACTTCGACGAATAGCGCGTAATGCTGCATCTCTTCCGAGACCCGGACCTTTTATCATGACTTCTGCTCGTTGCATACCTTGATCTGTTACTGCTCGAATAGCATTTCCTGCTGCGGTTTGAGCAGCAAAAGGTGTCCCTCTTCTTGTACCCCTGAATCCACAAGTACCGGCGGAGGACCAAGAAATAACCCGACCCCGTACATCTGTAACTGTCACAATGGTGTTGTTGAAACTTGCTTGAACATGAATAACGCCCTTTGGTATTCGCCGTGCACTTTTACGTGAACCCACACGTCCAGTCCTACGTGAACCGCTTCTTGGTATAGATTTTGCCATATTTTATCATTTCCGAAATATAAGTCAGAGATATATGGATATATCCATTTCATGTCAAAACAGATCTTTTATTTTGATTTGTTCATCGGTTCCTTTAGAGAGTCCCTTTTCGAAAGATTATCCTTGTCTTTGTTTATGTCTCGGGTTGGAACAAATTACTATAATGCGTCCCCTTCTACGGATCAGTCGGCATTTTTCACAAATTTTACGAACGGAGGCTCTTATTTTCATAATTGTTATTCCTTAACTGAATTTCGAATCTACTTTACTGATTGGAAGAAAATAAGTTTCTTGAAATTTTTGAACCGTGAATTAGATCCTCATGAAAGGAATCTTGAAAAACCACCGAACCATTCGAATCTTTGTTGTGGGGTCTATAAATTCTGCGCCCCCCCCCCCGTTTGAATCATAACGACTTACTTAAACTTTGATTCTATCTCCTGGTAGTATATGTATAAAAGAGTGTCGGATCCTTTCTGAAACAGAACTTAGAATCTGACTTCATTATTTAAACGAACCCCGAACATACCATTGTGAAGTGATTCAGTAATTAAACCCTCATGAATCCATTTTTCTTCTTTTATTCCAGACAAACCCTCCTTGAAGTATGAACTAATGTAGGAAGGCGTGATATTAGACAACTTGGCTTTTTTATTCGTTTTTTTCACAAACAGGAAGTTACAGATACAATTCGGATAGCAGAAAATTTACCATATATAGCACAAAATTTCTCCGCCGATTCCTTCTATCCGAGCTGCACGGTCTGTCATTATACCCCGAGAAGTAGAGAGAATTACAATCCCCATCCCGTCTAAAATTCTAGGAATTCGTTGATAGTTAGAATAGATTCGGAGACCAGGTCGACTTATTCGTTTTAAATTTAAAAGAGTTCTATATGGTCCTTTCCTATTCCTTCTATGTCGTAGGGTTAAAACCAAAAAATATTTGTTATTTTCTACAAGTTTCCTTACGTTTTCGAGAAAACCCTCTTGTAAAAGTATTTTAACAATGTTTTGGGTCATGTTAGTAGATGCTATTCGAACCGTTCCCTTTCGATCCATGTCAGCATTTCGTATAGAAGTTATTATGTCAGCAATAGTGTCCTTACCCATGATAAACTAAAATTATTGTTGCTTCCGAATTTGGATATAATCAGCATGTTCTTTTTTTATAAAAATTATTAAAGAAAATTCTTAAAAGTATATGCGTGAGACATAATCTACTAATTTATCTATTTTATTTAAATACTATCACTATCTCACGGTCTCATATTATAATACCTCAGGTGCTAATGAAACTATTTTAGTAAAATTTAACTGTCTCAATTCCCGGGCGATCGCGCCAAAAACGCGGGTTCCTTTTGGATTTCCTTCTTGATCAATGACAACTGCAGCATTGTCATCATATCGTATTATTATACCGTTATCGCGTTTGAGTTCTTTACAAGTACGTACAATTACAGCTCTGATCACTTCTGATCTTTCTAGAGGCGTATTTGGTACTGCTTCTTTTATCACAGCAACAATAACATCACCAATATGAGCATATCGGCGATTACTAGCTCCTATTATTCGAATACACATCAATTCTCGTGCCCCGCTATTGTCTGCTACATTCAAATGGGTTTGAGGTTGAATCATATCATTTTTTTTTATCCGTTTTTTTAATGTAAAATAAAGCAAAGGACGAAGTAAAAAAAAAAAAAAAAGAAAGAAAACCCTGCAATTGTTTTTTTATACACAAGACTTCTTTCCTTTGGTTCTACATTTCTATCCAGAAATAATGAATTGAGTTCTTATAGGCATTTTGGACGCCGCTATTGAAATAGCCTTTCGAGCTATATTTTCGGCTACTCCACCCATTTCATAAAGTATTCTACCCGGTTTAACAACAGCTACCCAATATTCTGGGGATCCTTTCCCTGAACCCATACGGGTTTCCGTGGGTCTTACTGTAACTGGTTTGTCTGGAAATATACGTACCCATATTTTTCCGCCACGGCGTACATTTCGTGTCATTGCTCGGCGCCCTGCTTCGATTTGTCTAGCTGTAATCCAAGCGGGTTCAAGTGCTTGAAGAGCATATCTACCGAAACAAATATGATTACCTCGATAAGATATTCCTTTCATTCTTCCTCTATGTTGTTTACGGAATCTTGTTCTTTTTGGGTTATAGTTGATGGTTCTTTTTCAATTCCATCTCTACTACAGAACTGGACATGAGAGTTTCTTCTCATCCAGCTCCTCGCGAATGAAACGACTAAAACAGATTTTATGAAGATATACATGTGTTTAATGAATAATATGCTGAATCATAGGATTCTTTGAAATTGCATCTAATTAATCAATTCGTTAATCTATTCGAAATTTGTCTAGCGTGTTTAGATATTATTTAATTAAACATGTATTCTATTTCTAGATAATGTCAATGTCTTTTTTTATAACGTTATCGTTATAAAAACATCTTTCTTTTGTTTTTCCTTTTATCATATGGGATCGACAAAAATGTATCAATCTAATAAAAAAAAACTTTCGCGGGCGAATATTTACTCTTTCCATATCTATTTTAGTTATAGGGTTCGTTCATGACCTCTCAAAATAAAAGAATAAAAGAGGAGGTCCCTGGTTTGTTCCGCCATCCCACCCAATGAATCATTAAGATTCATTTTCAATAGAATCTTCTGCATTCACGGGTTATATCGTTCCCATTGCTTCTCGATTAATGGTTAGGTCTGAATTTTCCGGCGGAGTCCTTTTTTCTTAAGTCAATTTTCTCAGTCTTTATTGGCTCGAGGCTCTTGATTTTTTTGTTCTATAAGCGGATTCATCTAATTATGCATGAATCATTATTGAATTTATGCTTTATTACACTGCGTTTTATGAGATGACTCATCGACCTTACATATTGGAATCATATATCATTGATATTTCCGTTCTCTCTTTCTCTCATCCTTCCACTTATCCGCATACTTTTTTTCTATTTTGCTTTCCGACTTAGAACTTCACAACTCATAATCCGATTGGTTTTTTTTATCTTTATCTTTATGCAAAAAAAGATTTCAGTTGCTACAACGATATGTCCAATATATTATATCTTTATCTTGACTGGTTCTTTGGATCCAGATAATGCGAAGCAATGAGTTGGTTATTAGTGCTATAGTTATTAGTTCATACTCTGGGCCCTGGTCCGTTTTTTGAATCCTAGCCCTAAAAAAACCAACGAGTCACACACTAAAAAAAACCAACGAGTCACACACTAAGCATAGCAATTATATAAAATGATCAATCGAATTTTTATTGAACCCTCTAGAATTGCAGAATTGCTCTTTTTTTTGTTTTGCTTGAACATAAAAAGAATAAAAGGGTTTTTCTTTTTTTGTCCATTACTTGGTATAATGTAAAAACACGTAAAGTCTTATTATTCTTCGTCTACAAATATCCAAATTTTGATTCCTAATACCCCGTATATAGTTCGAACTGTATAGGAACAATAATCAATTTTAGCTCCAATGGTTTGTAGAGGAACCCTACCTTCTCTGATCCATTCGACGCGTGCAATTTCTTTTCCGTCGATACGTCCCGCAATTTGTACTTGAATTCCTTTTGTATTCGCCAGCTCGGTTAATTCAATAGCTTTTTTCATTGCTTTGCGAAAAGAAACTCTATTCTTTAATTGGCCAGCTATAAATTCTGCAAGAATATTAGGGTGTCCATAAGGATTTGCAATTCGTGTAATAGCAATGTTTAGTTTTCGGTTCGCACAATGAAGTTCTTTTTGTACATTCATCTGCAATTCTTCGACTCTCCGCGGTCTATTTTCTA